ATAAAAGCGCTAAGGCTACAACTAATCCATAAATTGTTAACGCTTCCATAAAAGCCAGACTAAGCAATAAAGTGCCTCGTATTTTTCCCTCCGCCTCGGGCTGTCTTGCGATACCTTCTACAGCTTGGCCCGCGGCAGTACCTTGACCAACTCCAGGTCCAATAGAAGCAAGCCCAACAGCTAACCCGGCAGCAATAACGGAAGCGGCAGAAATCAGTGGATTCATGATAAGTTCCTCGCACAAAAAAAAATGGTTAATGATACAATCATTCAATGAATTAACTATTCCATCAATAAGATTCTTCCGGACGAAATAATTAAGAACTCCGAATTGAAATAATGGAAGAGTCTTATTGAATCATCCGAACTCCTTTACTTCTACTTCTATATTTTTTAGTTCCTAGAGACGGGATTTTTGCGAATCCGTACGATTTTTGTTTTGTTCTTACATTTCTTTGTTTCGAATCATTAGTTGAATTCGTTATTCTTTTTTTTTTTCTTGATTTCATCTTTTTTCATAGTACGTACCAGAAAGACTTTTATTGGAATCTCTATCTCAATTCATAGCAGTAGGGCAGATCTTTATCTCAATTCATAGCAGTAGGGCAGATCTTTAGTTATTAGATATATCTTTCGTTTTTATAACTCATCAATATCTAATCTCACATATACGTGTCTTTTTTCCATAACGTAAACCAATTATTCGTATCTTAGATTCAATCGGATTAGAGAATAATTTTAAAAATATTTAAGAGTAGAATTCTAGCCATTAGATTCCATATACCGAATTTTGAACCGTCCTTACTAGCCAATTTTTTTTTATGAATTTCAATTCTTCTCTTATTTTTCATTACCCCGCATGGATACAATCTACATGAACGAATTCAATAGGCCAAAGCATTCTATCACTATTTGATTGAGTAAAAAAAAAAAAAAAAAAAAAAAAAAAAAAAAAAAAAAAAAAAAAAAAAAAAAAAAAAAAAAAAAAAAAAAAAAAAAAAAAAAAAAAAAAAAAAAATGGTTATTGTATTATAGTTTATTGGGGGTGTATATTATAGAATAATCTAATTTAATTAATTTATAAATATAATTTAAATAATTTAATTAATTTATATATATTGAAATTTGATTTCAAATTTCATTTTGTTTTGGCCATTTTAGGAAAAAGATCTTTTAGATCTCTTTCCTTTTTTTACAATTCCATAAATATTGGAGTCTCTTTCCTTTTTTTACAATTCCATAAATATTGGAGTCTTTTTTCCTAAAACTATATTTGTATATTTTGATGTTCCCTAAGTAGATTATCTTGAGTCACACATACATTACCTCGGCTTGGGATAAGCTACAAAAACGACTATTTTGAAAACTAGTCAATGATGACCCTCCATGGATTCTCCTATATAAGCGGCGGCTAACGTTGCAAAAATAAGAGCTTGAATACCGCTTGTAAATAATCCAAGGAACATAACAGGTATAGGAACCACTGAAGGTACTAAAGAAACAAGAACAACAACTACTAATTCATCTGCTAATATATTTCCGAAAAGTCGAAAACTAAGTGATAAGGGTTTTGTGAAATCTTCTAAGATATTAATAGGTAAAAGGATTGGAGTTGGTTGAATGTATTTACTGAAATAACCTAATCCTTTTTTGCTAAGACCCGCATAGAAATAGGCTACTGACGTGAGTAAAGCTAAAGCAACAGTAGTATTTATATCATTCGTAGGCGCGGCTAACTCCCCATGAGGTAACTCTATGAGTTTCCATGGTAAAAGAGCCCCTGACCAATTCGAAACAAAAATAAATAGGAACATAGTTCCAATAAAAGGAACCCACGGACCATGTTCTTCTCCAATCTGGGTTTTGCTAACGTCGCGAATGAATTCAAGGACATATTCGAAGAAATTCTGACCACCATTCGGAACGGTTTGTGGATTACGAACAGCTATACTAGCTGAACCTAATAAGATAGCAATTACAACCCAAGAAGTAATAAGTACTTGGCCGTGGACTTGAAAACCTCCAATTTGCCAATAGAAATGTTGGCCTACTTCCACACCCGATATATCGTATAAGCCTTTTAGCGTGCTGACGGAACATGATAAAACATTCATATTGCCCTCTGATCAAAATAGAACTTTAAAGGAAATTATTTTGATTCAACCATCTCTTTTTCAACTTGCTTAGTTTAATTTTCTATTTTCGGTAATAACTAGAACTAGTCAAAAAATATATCCAGTAATTTTTATCTCTTTTATGAGATTCAATAGCAGTAACCAATTCCATAAATTTATGGAGTTAAAAAAAAAATGGATTTATCTTATTATTAATCAAGGATTTCCTGTATAGCTAGAACGACCCTCACAAATTGCGAATACTAATTTTTTAAGAATAAACCGGATTGAAGCTATAGCATCATCATTTGCTGGAATCGAAATATCGGCAAGATCCGGGTCACAATTTGTATCGATTAAACAAATTGTTGGAATTCCCAAAGTGA